CATAAAACATAAAACATAATACTTTATTACAATTTATTACAATTAAATAAATTACAATTCAAAAATGAAAAATCACAAGATCTCATTCATTCGAATTAATAAAATACATTGAAGGTATCTTTTATTAGTTCTACTCTGTACGGTATCAGTATCATTTATCCCTATAAGATACCATACAAAATAGAACGATTTTACAAGGAAGAGATATAATGAAATTCTTGATTGGATCTTCTCATGCCATGGTAACGATCTATTTTACCTGATTGATGGATCCAAAAATGCATTTTAATGAATTAACGAGTGGTTTTATTCGAAACGCCTCGTGATCTTCAACCAATTATGTGCTTCAATATAATTACCTGGAGTAAGCGCTATAGCTTGTTTCCAATACTCAGCAGCTTGATCGGACCAAGCCTCCGCAATTTCAGAATCACCCTGCAGAATGGCCTGTTCTCCCCGGTTGGAATAGGTGGGTCAATTCCTTCCCTTAGAACCGTACTTGAGAGTTTCCTACCTCATACGGCTCAGCAATCGATTCTTTTTGCGGTCTCATCTTAATTAACCCTATGCTAACTGAATTAGATTTATGATAAATCTATCCCATTTTCGTGGGTTAACCAGAAGAAGTTAATTACATAAGTTTCAAATTCTAATTTTGATCAATTCAATAATTAGTTTTAGCTTTTCTCCCACCTTCAGAAAAATGAAGCATAGATATCCCCTATATCGTTATAATTTTCTGAAAGGTAACTATCTCGGTTTCATATATGAAATTTATATAGAATCTTTGAAAAAGACTTTCTTCCATAAGAAAAAAGAACTTACTATCTTTGGGATCTGATGCTACACCGCTGCTCAATACTTTAGTGGATCAACTCTATTACATAAGTTGATTCCTAACTTTATATCCCATATCATGAATAAGTAAGCAGTTCTTAACTGTATCGACCCAAAAGCTCGCTAATTGATCTTTACGGTGCTTTCTTTATCAATTTGATCCTTTATCCATAGAGTATAGTATGTAGGCCGTACTTATTTCTTCCTATTTTTTTTGTTATCATGAAGTTTGTTTCCTTGCTACAGCTGATAAAAATCGTTGTTTTGGACGATGCATATGTAGAAAGCCTATTTATTTTTTTCTAGTATTGACTAGCCAATTTGATCTTTTTTTCCTTCTTTCTATAGTGGAGATAGTCGCACGTAATGACAGATCACGGCCATATTATTAAAAGCTTGTGGTAAGAATGGGTTTCGTTCTAGTGCCCGGAAATAATATTCCAAAGCCTTTGTATGCTCTCCGTTGCTTGTGTGTATAAGTCCTATGTTATAGAGTATATAACTTCGATCATAGGGATCAATTTCTAGTCGCGTAGCTTCATAATAATTCTGTAAAGCTTCCGCATAATTTCCTTCCGATTGAGCCGACATCCGTTACGGTCGTTCATTTTATTCAAAAAATCTCCGTTCCAGAACCGTACGTGAGATTTTCATCTCATACGGCTCCTCCCTTCTGTGCATAGTACTAAGGGGAATAAGCCGTGGAATCCAAAATTCCCTATTCTTATTATGAACTGACAGGAGCTGGTATTTTTACAAGAAATCTCTAGCCAGCCTTCCCGCAAGAGGTTTTTTCTTAACACCAATCGTATTAGTGCTAGATAGAAATGGTAACTCCAACGATTTCTTTGTCCTCAACGCCCATTATTTCCAGGAATTAGTCACTTCAACGATCTTTGATGGTTATATGGGTATCCAAAGTACGAACGAGATGGATGTTTGTTGTCCCAACCATTCTTGTTAGTCCCGATACCGATAGGGAAAAGGGTAATTTATAACAAAGTTTTCGTATTGTTGATTCCTAGTGTAGTGCTTCTTCCCCTATGCCGCCTATTGGTACTAGTGGAGTAGGATTGACCCGCAGAACCCATAGGTGTAACCTTTCGTTCAATACTAAAATCGACAATTAAAGTATCTGAGGCCGAATCAATCGAGGATACACGACAGAAGGAATTGTTCTATCTCCAAACTTTACCTTCACTAAGCGTAGCTTTATTTCAATAATTTGGTTCTTTCTATTTCGAATCACGTCTTTTCTCGTAAGACTGAAGTGAGGGCTAAAAAAAAACAAGAAAAAAGAATCAAATCACACCATCTCTGTAATAGGTAAATGCCTTTTTTTCTCCCGAAGTTGTCGGAATTAGTCGTAATAAAATATTGGCTATAATTGAAGAGGTCTTATCAATAAAATTTCCATTTGTCCGAGATCTAGGCATAATTAGCAATCCATTCTACAATTCTTCTCATTACCCCCTCGGCTCGGGGAAAATTATCCCACAAACAAAGGAATTGTACAGTACAAAATAACATAAAAACAGAAAAATTCGAAAAAGATGTGTACCTTCCGCTCAAATTGTACCCTTTTCGGACAAAAATAGATAGGAGACTTTTGATAGAATCAGAGTCAATTTCATATAAATTTCGTAGTATATAAATGAACGGAACTATTACTATTTCATCTAAGTTGAATAACCAAGCACTTTGATTTTACTATGGATTCTTATAACTCGAGAAATTTTTATTTGGTTATGATCCAAGGAGGAAAAGGGATGGAATAATCATTATACAATCGAAATCAAATAGAAAAATCCACGGTACGATTCATGAATTTGTAATAGATCTATGGGATAGATGATAAGAGAAGTTGTTGTTGATAAATATGAAATTTGAAAAACATTTTTTATTCTTATGGAACCCCGGTCGTGCCGGTACTGCAATAAAATAACTCGCTATTCACTCGGTTTCTGGTCAATAATAAGATTATGTAGGAGAGATGGCCGAGTGGTTGAAGGCGTAGCATTGGAACTGCTATGTAGGCTTTTTGTTTACCGAGGGTTCGAATCCCTCTCTTTCCGTTTCTGTTAATTCACCAGCGTTACCGACCGCAATATATCAAATCAAATAAGAATTCATATCATTATTCCAACAAGCTTTTTTGATAGAGAATCTCTATTCCTAATTACATTACTTTGATACGGGTACGTAAAATACAAATATCGCGGAGACAAAAAACCTACTACGGAGCGATTTATGATACGTGAATGAGAAAAATGTGGATGATGGCCTTTACTTTAGATCTATTTACTTCGTTGAAAAAGGGACATAATTGTCTGAACCCCTTTCTTTGTTATGTTCGTTAGGTTCAAGTCTGACGGGAATAATATTCTACGACTAACAACTCATTTATTTTTAAACCGATCCATTTACTATCTATTATTTGATTTATTAATCCTTTATATTGGAATGAGTCAATAGTCAAATGGTTTGGCAATTCCTCGTGAGGGGACGAAGCAATAGAAGTTTGAATCAGAGCTTTCGATCTTTGTTTATCCTTCGTAGTAATAATATCTCGGGGTTTGCAACGATAACTTGGTATATCCACTATACGACCATTAACTAAAATATGTCTATGGTTAACTAATTGCCTGGCTCCAGGAATGGTCGAAGCCATACCCAATCGAAAAAGGATGTTATCCAAACGCATCTCAAGTAGTTGTAGTAAAACCTGGCCTGTTGACCCTTTGGCTTTTCCAGCAATATGCACATATCTAAGTAATTGACGCTCTGTCAGACCATAATGAAAACGTAATTTCTGTTTTTCTTCTAGACGAATACGATATTGCGATTTTTTCACGGAACGCAACGGGTTTTTAAGATCACTTCCGGATCTAGGTCTTTTACTAGTTAATCCCGGTAAAGCCCCCAGACGGCGTATTTTTTTGAAACGAGGTCCTCGGTAACGAGACATAAAGACTCCTTTTTTTTATAAAAATTTCATTTTACAGAAGAAATCGAAATTAAGACTGAACTAAAGGATAAACAAAACTAAATCTACTGAAATATTACAAAGTGGAATGAAATGAATTGTGTCAATATCCGTATTTTTTGTATATATAGGAAATTAAGGCTCTGTTTTATGATTTGTTCTATATAGAATAGATCTAATTGCTATAATCAACCTTTTATTCCTAGTTACAAGTTACCACGACATAATAGATTAGGATTAGTCATTCAACGTTTCGAGAAAGTGAAAGGAGAGATTATCAATCATGGAAAAAATCGATAGAGAAAAAAGCCCGCTATCGGAATCGAACCGATGACCATCGCATTACAAATGCGATGCTCTAACCTCTGAGCTAAGCGGGCTCAGATAACAGAAATAGAAATGAAATAATGTATAAGAATTCAAGAAACTACCGGATCTTTTCTATTAGCTAAGAATTTAAGTTAATTTAATATGAACTATACTATATAGTTCATAATTCTTTCAAATACTAAATAATATAACTAATTATATTTATATAATAAATATATAACATTATATATATATAATTATAATATCACTAAATAAAACTAAATAAAAATCGAATTCTATTCTAATTAATGGAAATATCTGACTAGCTAGAATTTTCATTCTATTATGATACATAATTACCATAGATAATATACATTCTATCTTATTTTCATATTTTTAGAATTTAGATTATTTTTCATTTTTTTTTATATAATAATTTATATAATAATAATATTTATAAATGGAAAATAAAATTTTTGAGATTTGAGAGAATAGTTATAACAAATTCTGTTAATACTATAATTCTGTTAATACTATATTTATATTATAGTATAGCGGATCGGTCCTAAGAAAAGTATAAGATAAGGATAAAGATACAACAATCAAAAATCTAATCAGACATTCCTCCGATTTCGTTCAAAAAAGGAGGATATAAGACGAAACAAAAGAAGAAAGAATATCGACCCTTCCAGTATTACAAAGCGCGCTGTAAAACTGAAAGGAGAGGGAGACATATATATATGTGGGATATATCTATCTATATTGAATTGCGGATATATCAATGATAGAATCATTTCGGATTGAAACAAATATGGTTCATACAATAGAGATGAAACGAGAGGGGATATCCAAAAAAAGAAAAAAAATA